AAAAAACCAGCCTCATAGTATAAACAAATAACTATAGAAGTAATAACCAACTCATCAGTTCGTATTATCTGGATCCAAAGAACCAGTCAAGATATGATATATTGGTCATATTGTTGTAGCAACTGAAATCTTTTTTATTAAAAAAATTTCTAAGTTGTCAATCGAAATCAAAAAGAAAGGGTATGGATAAATGGAAGGATGAGAGAAAGAAAGAAAAAGAATAAAGAATATTGATGATATAGATATAGAATTCCAATATGTAAGGTCTATGAGTCATCTCAGAAAAAATCTGCGTAATAAAGCATCAATACGGATTCATCATTAAATGGATCTGCTCATCGAACAAAAAATAAAGAGCTTCGAGCCAATAAAGACTAAGAATATTGACTCAAAAACTAATAGCTCCGTTGTAGAATTCAGACCTAACCATTAATTAAGAAGCGATGGGAACGATGGAACCTGTGAATTCAAAAGATTTTAGTGAAAAAGAATTCGAATGATTCATTGATCGGGATGGCGGAACCGGCCAGAGACCAATTCATCTATTCGGAAAAATTATGAACTAATGAGAGAACTGAAATAGAAATTGAAAGAGTAAATATTCGCCCGCGAAAACTTTATTTTCTTGGATTGCTAAAATTGGGTCAATCCAATACGATAAAGAGTAAAACAAAAGAAAGATTTGTTTTAACATTATAAAACATTCTAAAATAGATAAATAAAAAATAGATAAATATAAGAAAAAATAGTTATTTAATATATTTATATTTAGTTATCGATAAAAACAAGATATACAAATTAATAATATATTTAATCTAGATTAAATGAAATCCATGATTCAGTATATTAATTATTAAAGTTAATTCAAATTATTTTCTATCTGAATTGAATTCAAAATCTTGAATTTGAATTGATTTATTCGCGAGGAGCTGGATGAGAAGAAACTCTCACGTCCGGTTCTGTAGTAGAGATGGAATTCAAAAAAAACCATCAACTATAACCCCAAAAGAACCAGATTCCGTAAACAACATAGAGGAAGAATGAAGGGAATGTCTTATCGAGGTAATACTATTTGTTTTGGTAAATACGCTCTTCAGGCACTTGAACCCGCTTGGATCACATCTAGACAAATAGAAGCGGGTCGACGAGCAATGACACGAAATGCACGTCGCGGTGGAAAAATATGGGTCCGTATATTTCCAGATAAACCAGTTACAGTAAGGCCCGCTGAAACACGTATGGGTTCAGGTAAAGGCTCTCCCGAATATTGGGTAGCTGTTGTTAAACCAGGTCGAATCCTTTATGAAATGGGTGGAGTAACAGAAAATATAGCCAGAAGGGCTATTTCAATAGCAGCGTCTAAAATGCCTATACGAGCTCAATTCATTATTTCGGGATAAAAAAGAAATAGGCCTTAAAAATAGCGGGTGCAGGTTTCTTTTTTTGAACAAATAATATTTCTTTTTTTCTTCGAACTTTGTATTGTAAAAAACAGATCAAAAAAAAAAATAAATAAAATAAAATGATATGATTCAACCTCAGACCCATTTGAATGTAGCAGATAACAGCGGGGCTCGAGAATTGATGTGTATTCGAATCATAGGAGCTAGCAATCGTCGATATGCTCATATTGGTGACGTTATTGTTGCTGTGATCAAAGACGCAGTTCCAAACATGCCTCTAGAAAGATCAGAAGTGGTCAGAGCTGTAATTGTACGTACTTGTAAAGAACTTAAACGTGACAACGGTATGATAATACGATATGATGACAATGCTGCAGTTGTGATTGATCAAGAAGGAAATCCAAAAGGAACTCGAGTTTTTGGTGCGATTGCCCGAGAATTGAGACAGTTCAATTTTACTAAAATAGTTTCATTAGCTCCCGAGGTATTATAAAACGAGACCACGATATGGTTATAGGTTATAGTAGGGTATTTAAAATAAATAGATTAAGATTCATTTAGTAGATTTTGTCTCACGTATATACCTTTCAAAATGAATATTCATAATTTCTAAAAAAAAAATACGTAAAATAAAAAAAAAAATACGTAAAAAAGCATGTTGATTATATCCAAATTTGGAGGCACCAATCATTTTAATTAATCATGGGTAGTGATACTATTGCTGACATAATAACCTCTATACGAAATGCCGATATGTATAGAAAAAGCCTGGTTCGAGTAGCATCTACTAATATCAGCCAAAGTATTGTGAAAATACTTTTACGAGAGGGTTTTATCGAAAACGTGAGAAAACATCGAGAAAACAACAAATATTTTTTGGTTTTAACCCTACGACATAGAAGGAATAGGAAAAGTACTTATCGAAATCTTTTAAATTTAAAACGGATAAGTCGGCCGGGTCTCCGAATCTATTCTAACTATCAAAGAATTCCTAGAATTTTAGGCGGGATGGGAGTTGTAATTCTTTCTACCTCTCGGGGTATAATGACAGACCGAGAGGCTCGACTAGAAAGAATAGGCGGAGAAATTTTGTGTTA